AATTTTATAAAAAAAAATATCATTCAGGAACACTATTTTAATAAAATATAATTTATTATCTAATAATAGTTCCTATCTTATATATTTTTATTTAAAAAGAGTGTTAGTTTGTAATATTTTATTATTAATTCTACTATTAATCCGGGGATGGGGATGCCTGGTTGTATGTGAGGGGGAATGATACTATGTTAATAATTATTTATATCTATGTGAGAGATAAGAGTATATACACTTACGGTACATGAAACCGATAACTTGCTATCTATAAGTAAATATTTATGTTATTCAGAGTATGTGATAATAATGGTATATATATATAGAAGGGTAGAGTAATAGATTAATATATCTTTATTAGGTATTAACAGTTATATTATATGTGCATATAGTCTTGATACAATTATATGTAGTGTACATATTAGTTTAATAATTATTTATATGAATGAAATATATTTTATATATGTTAGAGTTGTATTTAACTTATTAGTTTTGTAAAGATAAGAAATTTTCTAAAGAAAAGAAAATTCAGAGATATATAAATAATTATAGAAAAGTATTTATTTATGTAGTTTACAATAATTTGTATATAATTCCGATAGTATATATTTGTATGTAATTATATCATATGTAAAATATTTATTAAGCGTGTCCACCCCCGGGAGGGGGGTCTAAAGATTGTTCCTAATTCTAGATTTTTAATTTATAAAGTTTGATACTTGCTTTATGTATTATTTAAAGATAATTTTACATGTAAGTTGTTGCGTGTTTATTTTATCCTAAATGGATTTAATATTATTTTCAGTATTTAATTTTAATTTTATTAAAGAAATTTATATTTAGTTAATTTTTATAGTTCTGACAAATATTGTGCCAGCAGTCGCGGTTATACAATAGGTGCAAATAATACTTATTGGTTTATATTTTTTATATTTTTTTTAATTTAAAAATAATTTTATTAGGTGAAATTTTAATTTTATTTTAAATTTTGGTTTTATATAATATATGAAAATTAAAATTCAAACTAGGATTAGATACCCTATTATTTTAATTGTAAATTTATAGCCTTAGTATTAATAGTTATGTTCTTAAAATTAAAAGTATTTGGCGGTAATTTAATCTTTCCAGAGGAACCTGTCTTTTAATTGATAATCCACGTTAAATTCCACTTTGATTAAAGCTTGTATACCTCTGTCATTGAATGTCTTATTAGGGTATTTTCTAAAATTTTTATAGAATTTAATGTTAGGTCAAGGTGCAGCTATGTTAAAGTATTGATGGGTTACATTAATTTTATTTGTGGATTTTTTATGTAAATACTTATTTAAATTGGATTTGGAAGTAATTTTTATTATAATATAATTTTGATTTTGGCTCTAAGTTATGTACATATCGCCCGTCGCTCTCATTATTAAGGTGAGATAAGTCGTAACAAAGTAGGCCTACTGGAAAGTGGGCCTGGTAATAACAAATTATAACTTTTAGTAAGTATTATTATTTACATTAATAATTTAATTGTGCGAATCAATTTAATTTGATAAATTATTAAATTATTATTTTAATTATTTTAATCATTTTATAAAAAATAATTTTTTATTTTAGTAAATCTTATTGAAAAAATTAATTTATTTATAATTTATTCTACTGTAAAGGTTATTTTTAAATTTGAAAAAAGTACTTTTTATTTAAGGTACCTTTTGTATCAGGGTTGATTAATTTTTATTATTTATATAATTTTCCCGAAACTAAAAGATTTAAATTATTATGATATTTAATGTTTCAAAATTATTATTAATAATAATTTGGGTGTGAGATACAATTCATTTTTAGTATATCTGGTTATTTAATAGATAAATTTAATTTAGGAATGTGTTATTTAATTATTGATTTAATTATATTTATTTATACATTCTAATATTGTTGGGGATAAGCTCGACTTTATTTCTAAAAATATTGTTTTATAAAAATTTATGTAGGGTTAATAATACCCATCATTTATTTCGTTATAGTTAATTTTTTAATTAATTTTATTTTATTATTTTTAGAATTTTATTATATTGATTGTTTTAATTTTTTAAACAATTTAATAATGATTAAATTAGTATTTATTTAATTTAAAGTATAGTAATTCGGCAAATATTATTCTCGCCTGTTTAACAAAAACATGTCCTTTTGATTTTAATATGAGGTCGGGCCTGCCCAATGATTTTATTTAATGGCCGCAGTATCCTAACTGTGCAAAGGTAGCATAATCATTTGTCTTTTAATTGAAGGCTGGTATGAATGGTTTGACGAAGAATAAACTTTCTTTACTTTATATTATTGAATTTAATTTTTAAGTTAAAAAGCTTAAATTTTTTTGTAGGACGAGAAGACCCTATAGAGCTTTATAAAGAATTTTTTATTTTATTTTTGGATTTTTATTTTTTAAAAAAAAGTTTTTTATTTCGTTGGGGTGACGTGTAAAACTATTTAACTTTCCATTATTTGTTCATAAATTTATGTTTATTTGATCCATTATTATTGATTATAAGATTAAGCTACCTTAGGGATAACAGCGTAATTCTTTTGGAGAGTTCTTATCGATAAGAGAGTTTGCGACCTCGATGTTGGATTAAAATTAGTATTAGGTGTAGCAGCTTGATTACTAGGTCTGTTCGACCTTTAAATTTTTACATGATCTGAGTTCAGACCGGCGTGAGCCAGGTTGGTTTCTATCCTCAATTATATATGAGTATCTTAGTACGAAAGGGCCAGATGCACAAAATAATTTTTAATTTTTGATTAATATTAACTATTTTGACAGAAAATTGTGATAAATTTAGAATTTATTTATGTAGTCTTTACTACAAATAGTAGTGTCTCTTATTTCTTTGTTATTATTAATTATTATAGTATTAGTCTCTGTCGCTTTTACTACCCTTTTAGAGCGGAGGGTTTTGGGTTATATTCAGTTGCGTAAGGGTCCAAATAAGGTTGGTTTTATGGGTTTATTACAGCCTTTCTCTGATGGGTTAAAACTTTTTTTTAAAGAGCAGGCTTTTCCTTACATATCTAATTTTTATATTTATTATATATCCCCAGTTTTTATATTATTACTGTCTTTTTTACTTTGAGTTTTATTTCCTTATTTAATTAATGTTTATTCTTTTAATTTTGGTATTTTATTTTTTGTTTGCTGTATAGGAATAGGAGTTTATGGTATTTTAATGTCAGGTTGATCTTCTAATTCTAATTATGCTCTTTTGGGTAGACTTCGTGCTGTTGCTCAAACTATTTCATATGAAGTTAGTATGACTCTTATTTTAATTTCTTTACTTATTTTTATTTTTGGGTTTAATTTTTTGGATTTTTATTATTACCAAAAGTATATTTGATTTATTGTTTTTTCTTTCCCTTTGTTTATATGCTGATTTGCTTCTTGCTTAGCTGAGACTAATCGTTCTCCGTTTGATTTTGCTGAGGGTGAATCTGAGTTAGTTTCCGGGTTTAATGTTGAATATAGAAGTGGTGGGTTTGCTTTTATCTTTTTATCTGAATACATAAATATTATTTTTATAAGATGTATTTGTAGAATTTTATTTTTAGGTTGTGATTTAAACTCAATTTTTTTTTTTATTAAAATTACATTTTTTGTGTTTTTATTTATTTGGGTTCGTGGTACTTTACCTCGATTCCGTTATGATAAATTAATATACCTTACTTGGAAAGTTTTTTTACCTTTATCTTTAAATTATTTGTTATTTTTTTCTGGGTTTCTTTGTTTTATATTTGTATATTTATAACCACTATTTTAAGTGAAGCTAATAGGGGAATTAAACTCCTTTCTTATATTTTCAAAATATATGCTTTCTTAAGCTTTTTAGCTAGTTAGTAATTTTATCCCAACCCTTTAAAATAATTGGATTTACGATGAAATATATAAAGTATACAATAGTAAGGATTTGACCTGTAAAAATAAATGGTTCTTCAGCTGGTCGAGCTCCAATTCAATTTAATAAACTTACTGTTGTTAATAAAGATCAAAATAATGTTTGATTAATAGGGTAAAATGTATTCCCTTGAAATTTTCTTTTGTTAGTAATTGGTAAAATAATAATAATTATAATAGATATTAACATAGCAATAACTCCTCCTAGTTTATTTGGGATAGATCGTAAAATTGCGTATGCAAATAAAAAATATCATTCTGGTTGAATATGAACGGGGGTCACTAATGGGTTAGCTGGGTTAAAGTTTTCTGGGTCTCCTATCAATCGTGGTTCTGTTAAGTTTATTAAAATAAATATAAATAAGCAAATAATAACCCCCATTAAATCTTTAATTGAAAAATACGGATGGAATGGGATCTTGTCATAATTTCTATTTACCCCGATAGGGTTATTTGATCCGGTTTGGTGTAGGAATAATAAATGAATAATAGTCATTATAATAATTATAAATGGTAAAAGAAAATGTAATGTAAAGAATCGTGTTAATGTTGCATTGTCTACTGAAAACCCGCCTCATAGTCACTTTACTAAATCATTTCCAATGTATGGGATAGCTGATATAAGATTAGTAATAACGGTAGCTCCTCATATAGATATTTGTCCTCATGGCAATACGTACCCTAAAAAAGCAGTTCCTATAATAAGTATTAGTATTATTACTCCTACATATCACGTTATAATTAATTTATATGACCCGTAGTATATCCCTCGTCCTACGTGAAGATACAGACACATAAAAAATAAAGATGCTCCATTTGCATGTAAGTTACGAATTAACCAGCCATAATTTACATCTCGGCAGATATGAATTACTCTGCTAAATGCTATTTCGGTGTTAGCGGTATAGTGTATTGATAAAAATAACCCTGTTACAATTTGAATTATCAAACACATTCTTAATAAAGATCCTAGGTTTCATCATAGTGAAATTCTTGAGGGGGCTGGTAAATCAATTAAAGAATTATTTATAATTTTGATAAGTGGGTGAGTTTTTCGTATTGGTTTATTCATTAGTTTTTTGCACGTATAGGCCCTTCGTAAATGTTGATGTTGTATACTACTACAATTATTGTAAATAATAAATATATTACTATTATAAAAGTTAGTTGTATATTTTGTAAATTAAATAATTTTATTAGATTTATTATTTGTTCATTTTCTATAAATATACATATTGTTCTTTCTCTACATAAATATTTTATTACTCTATCTATTTTAATATATAGAATTGTTGAAATTAGAGTTAATATAATTGTTAATTTAAATAAAAAAATTGATGAGTAGAATTTTTCATTTGATGCAATTCTTGCTATATAGATAAATAATACAAGTGCTCCTCTTAATAAAATTATCACTAATATGTATGAAAATCAAAAAGACTTAGTTATAGTTCCTGTTAATATTGAAATTATAATTGTTTGGGTGATTAATACAATACCTATACTTAGGGGGTGTTTTATAAATAAAAATAATATTGTTATTAAAAATGTTATAAATATTAATATTAATATATCAGTAAGTAGTTTATTTTAAAATATTAATTTTGGAGATTAAAGATGTTTATTAAATCTTGCTGAAGTTTTAAAGGGTGCCCTATCTATGATTTACAAGATCATTATTTTATTATAAACTATTAAAACTAGTGTTTTCTATGCTTATTTTATACAATATTTTATTAATATTTATGTTAATTTCAGGTTTATATGTTTTTTGTTCAATACATAAACATTTATTATTAACTTTATTAAGTATTGAATTTTTGGTTTTGGCCTTATTTTTAGGCTTTTTTTATTTTTTTATATTTTATATTTATGATTTATATTTTATCTTAATTTTTTTAACTTTTTCTGTATGCGAAGGTGCTTTAGGGCTATCTATTTTAGTCTCTTTAATTCGATGCCATGGTAATGATAATGTTAATTCTATATCCCCCCTCACATGATAAAAGTGTTTTTTTATTTATTATTTTTAACCCCTCTTTGCTTTGTAAATTTTTGATGGTTAATTACTAATTTTTTATTCTTGGGGGTTTTTTATTTTTTAACAACTTTAAGTTTTACGGGGTTTTATAGAATAATAAGATACTCTTTTGGAGGGGATATTTTATCTTTGGTTATGTTTTTCTTAAGTATTTGAATTGTATGTTTAATAATTATTGCTAGCACTAGGGTTTATAATATAAAAACTTATAGAGTTGAATTTTCTGTTTTATGTATTTTTTTGTTATTTTTTTTAACCCTTTCGTTTATAACTTTAAATTTATTTATATTTTATGTTTTTTTTGAGTCTAGTTTAGTGCCCACATTATTTTTAATTTTTGGGTGAGGGTATCAACCAGAGCGATTAAGAGCTGGTTATTATTTATTGTTTTACACTCTTTTTGCTTCTTTGCCAATATTGGCTGGTATTTTTTATTTAAGATTAGTTTCTTTTACTTTAAATTATTTTCTAATTGAAGTCAACCCTTCTTTTTATTTATATTTGAGCTTAGTCATGGCCTTTTTTGTAAAAATGCCTATAGTTTTTATTCATTTTTGATTGCCAAAGGCTCATGTCGAAGCTCCAATCTCAGGTTCTATAATTTTAGCTGGGGTTCTTTTAAAGTTAGGGGGCTACGGCCTTCTTCGAGTTTTTTCCTTTATCTACTTCTTTTCTATTCCATATAATCTTTTTTTTATTTCTTTAAGATTATATGGAATATCTATAATTGGTTTTCTCTGTCTATACCAGGTAGATATTAAATCTTTAATTGCTTACTCTTCTGTTAGCCATATAGGCCTTTGTTTATGTGGTATTTTGACTTTTAATACTTGAGGTATTTTGGGTTCATTATTACTTATATTAGGCCATGGTTTGTGTTCTTCTGGACTTTTTTGTTTAGCTAATATCAGTTACGAGCGAGTTTCTAGCCGTAGAATTTACTTAAATAAGGGTTTAATTACTTTTATACCTTCAATAAGTTTATTTTGGTTTTTGCTAAGTGTCAACAATATGGGTAGCCCTCCTTCATTAAATTTATTGGGTGAGGTTTTGCTTTTAACTAGCTTAATGGGCTGGTGTTCTTTTAGCTTTATTTTTTTATTTACCACTTCTTTTTTAAGTTGTTGTTACAGAATTTATTTATACTCTATTACTCAGCATGGCACACTTTTTAGTGGTTTAAATAGAATTTCTTCTGGGTTTATTCGTGAGTACTCTTTACTATTTTTTCATCTTCTGCCACTTAATTTTTTAGTTTTGAGGGTTGATATTTTTATATTATGGATTTAAGAAGTTTGAATAGTTTAATTATAGAATAATAATTTGTGGCATTATAGGTATATTTATATTTCAGACTATTAATAATTTATTTTATAAACTTAGTTCTTTTTTGTTATTCACCTCCGGTTTTATTATTATTATTTTTGGTTTAATTTTTTTAAAAGTAAATTATATTTTAATTATGGATTGGGAGCTTTTTTCTTTTAATTCTTGTGCGGTAGTTATAACTGTTGTTTTTGATTGGATTTCTTTTATATTTATGGGTTGTGTTTTATTTATTTCTTCTATGGTGGTTTTATACAGATATTCTTATATGCATAATGATATTAATAGTAATCGGTTTTTGTTATTAGTTATAATATTTGTTGGTTCTATACTATTAATAATTATAAGACCTAATTTAATAAGAATCCTTTTAGGCTGGGATGGTTTAGGGTTAGTTTCTTATGGATTAGTAATTTATTTTCAAAATAATAAGTCTTATAATGCGGGTATAATTACTATTTTAATAAATCGGGTTGGTGATGTTGCAATTTTAATTTCTATCTGTTGGATAATAAATTTTGGTAGTTGAAATTTTTTATATTATTTATGTATCCCTGATTTTTGAGTATTTCACTTATTCTTATTAATTGTTTTAGCTGCTTTTACTAAGAGTGCACAAATCCCTTTTTCTTCTTGACTCCCTGCAGCTATAGCTGCTCCTACCCCTGTTTCTGCTTTGGTTCATTCTTCTACTTTGGTTACGGCTGGGGTTTATTTGTTAATTCGTTTTTCTAATTTGATTATCTTTTTTGATTGTAAGTTTTTTGTTTTTGTAGGGCTACTTACTATGTTTATATCGGGGTTAGTTGCTATATTTGAATATGATTTAAAAAAAATTATTGCTTTGTCTACTTTGAGCCAGTTAGGATTAATAATAAGAATTTTATTTTTAGGTTATCCTTTAATAGCTTTTTTCCATTTACTAACTCATGCTTTCTTTAAGGCTTTATTATTCCTTTGTGCGGGTTTAATCATTCATGTTATAGGGGATTCTCAAGATATTCGTTATATGGGTAATTCTGTAGTTTACTTGCCTTTTACTTGTATGTGTTTTTGTATTTCTAATTTTTCTTTGTGCGGGTTTCCTTTTCTTTCTGGATTTTATTCTAAGGATTTAATCCTTGAAACTTTAGCTATAAATTCTTATAATCTCTTTTTGTATTTATTATTTTTAATTTCTATTGGTTTAACTGCAGCTTATAGAGCTCGTTTAGTTTATTACTGTGTGGGAGGGGGAACAAACTTATATGTCTGTCAATCTTATGATGAAGATTTATATATATCTTCTTCTATAGTTCTTCTTGCCTTAATGGCTTTATTTAGTGGTAGAATAATTTCTTGATTAATTTATCCTACCCCTTCTATAATTGTTATACCTTTTATTTTAAAGTTATTACCTTTCGGTTTTATTATTTTCGGTATTTATTTAGGTTATAAGATTAATATTCTAAATATGTCTGAGTTATTGTTTTCTTTTAAGGTTTATTTTGTTTCTTATTTTTTTGGTTCTATGTGGTTTATACCTTCTTTTAGAACCTATATAATTTATTCTTCTGGCCTTTTTTTAGGAAAAGAAGTTTATGAAAATATAGATTCTGGTTGAGGGGAATATATTATTTCTATAAGATCTTTAAATATTTTTTCTTATTTAATGAAAATTAATAATTATTATCAGTTTAACAATTTAAAGTTACATTTAATTACTTTTTTTATCTTATTAATTTTTATAATTATTTATTTAAATAGCTTAATTTTAAAGTATGATATTGAAGCTATCATGATAAGTTTTTTACTTTTTAAATATTTATAAAGTCTTAACTTATTTTTTCATTGAAAATGAAATGTTTTTATAAACTATATAAATAAGAGAAAAACGGAATTCAACCGCTTTAAAAGATAGTTAGCGGCTTCTTTTAGGACTTCATTCTCTTTTAATTGGATTTTAAATCAATTTTTTCATTAACAATGAAAGGCCTCTATTTTGGCTTCAATTAATATAAGTAAGGAGGTTTAACCTCTATTTTTTAGGTCGAAACTAAATGTAATTTTTTACTTCATTACTTTGAGGAAGACTTATTAGCACTTTTCAATTGCAAATTAAATGTTATTATTAACTACATCCCCTTTTAGGTGGCCCATTCTAGTACCCCGTTGTTTCATTCGTGGAATAACCCTAAAATTAAAATTAAAATAAATATTATTACAGTAATAATTCATGTTCTTATAACTCTTGTTTTAATTGTAACCACTATTGGTATAATAATCACAATTTCAATATCAAAGATTAAAAATAGGATGGCAATTAAGAAGAATTGTATTGAAAATGGTATTCGTGGTGATCTTTTAGGGTCAAATCCACATTCAAATGGCGATATTTTTTCTCGGTCTGAGATTCTTTTTGATGAAATTATTGAGCATATAATTATTAGTACAATGCTGATTGTCATTAATAAATAAAATCTAATTAATATATTATATATTATTCTTTCTTATAAAGACCTTTTAATTGGAAGTTAAATATACTTGTTATACTAAAAGAATAACTACCTCATCAATAAATAGAAATATAAAGGAATAATCATACTACATCGACAAAATGTCAATATCATGCAGCTGCTTCAAATCCAAAGTGGTGTTTTCTAGAAAAATGACTAGCAGTATGTCGTATTAAACATACTATTAAAAATGTTGTCCCAATTATTACATGAATACCATGGAATCCAGTTGCTATAAAAAATCTTGACCCATACACTGAATCTCTAATAGTAAATCTTGATTCTATATATTCATATGCTTGTAAGATTGTAAAGTAAACCCCAAGTATTACTGTTATAAAAAGGGCTTGTAAGGTTTGGTTAAATCTATTTTCTATCATAGCATGATGTGCTCAAGTTACTGTTAACCCACTACATAGTAAGATTATTGTATTTAATAGAGGGATTTGTATTGGGTTGAAAGTTTTAACTCCTATTGGAGGTCATATTATATTAATTTCAATTGTAGGGGATAGTCTTCTATGGAAAAATCTTCAGAAAAATGAAATGAAAAAAAATACTTCTGATACAATAAATAAAATTATTCCTCATTTTAGGTTATTGCTTACTACTAATGTATGATGACCTTGAAATGTCCCTTCTCGTGTCACATCTCGTCATCATTGAATTATTGTTATTAAAATAATAATTACTCCTAGCATGAATATATATATATTATTTTGATGAAACCATATTACGGCTCCTGATGTTATTGTCATAGCTCCAATAGACCCTGTTAAAGGTCATGGTCTAGCATCTACTAGGTGGAATGGGTGATTTTGATGTATTTTCATAATATACTTCTCTAGAATATAGTGTTCCTAAAATTGAAAATACATAGGCTTGAATTATAGAAACTGCTATTTCGAATGTTATAAGTATTATTTGTACTAATATTATTGATAAAATAATATATTTAGGTGCGTTTGTTATATTATTCCCTATTAATCTTATTAGTAGATGTCCAGCAATTATATTGGCTGTAAGTCGTACAGCTAAAGACCCAGGGCGAATTATGTTTCTAATTGTTTCGATACATACTATAAATGGTATTAACATATTTGGGGTACCTGTTGGGATTAAATGTCTTAATATGTGTTCAGTGTTATTAACCCATCCAAAAATTATTATTCTTGTTCATAAGGGCAGTGCTATTGTTAATGTAAATGTTAAATGTCTTGATCTAGTAAATACATATGGTAGTAGCCCTATTACATTATTTATAAGGATAAATATAAATATAGTTACGAATATTAAAGTAACCCCCTTATTTTTATTTAAGATTAATTTAAATTCATTGTGTATTGTTTTTATAACTTTTGAGAAAAATAATCTATACCGTGAGGGTATAATTCAGTATGTTGACGGCATTATAATTACTCCTAGCAATCTTCTTATCCAGTTTAAGGAAATATTGATTCTATTAGCTGGGTCAAAAGTTGAAAATAGGTTTGTTATCACTTTCAATTAGTTATTTTTCTTTCTTTTTTTATATTTTTTATTTTTTGGGAGGTATATTTAATTATAAAGTATCTTTTAATTATTATTAAAAAGAAACATATAATAAAGAATAAAAATAATGTTGATCATCATATTGGTGCTATTTGTGGTATTAAAGAGTATTAAAGTAATGTTTTTAGTTTGACAATCTAATGTTTTTAATTAAACTAACTCTTTCCATTAAGAGTATTCGTTAATTACTATATTTTGGTTTAAGAGACCATTACTTTCTTTCAGCCACTTAATGAGTTAGAATTAATTCATTTAATAAATTGATTTATTGATACTCTTTCAATTATAATTGGTATAAATCTATGGTTTGCTCCACAAATTTCAGAGCATTGTCCGTATATAATTCCTGGCCGTAAAATATTAAATCTTCTTTGATTCAACCGTCCTGGAGTAGCATCTACTTTTACTCCTAAACTTGGGATTGTTCATGAATGAATTACGTCAGTAGCTGTTACTAGGATTCGGATTTGTGTTTTTATGGGTAATACTACTCGATTATCTACTTCTAGTAATCGGAATTCTGAGTCATTTAATTCATTAGTTGGTTTTATATATGAATCAAATTCAATATTATTGAAATCTGAATATTCGTATCTTCAATATCATTGATGCCCAATTGCTTTGATAGTGATTGTTGGGTTATTAACTTCATCTATTAAATAGAGTAATTTTAAAGATGGTATGGCAATAAAAATTAAGGTAATTGCTGGTAGAATTGTTCATACGAACTCGATTGTTTGACCTTCTAGAAGGTTTCGATTAATAAATTTGTTAAAAAATAATCTTATTAGTAAGTAAGAAACTATTACGGTAATTATTGCTAAGATTATTAAAGCGTGATCATGAAAAAAGATTAATTGTTCTATAATTGGTGAGTTAGCGTCTTGTAAACCTAAATTAGCCCATGTTGCAATTTCTAAAAAAAGATTACTCTTTATAAATGAAGCTTAAATCCACTGCATTTATTCTGCCATATTAGAATGCGGCTAAAATAGGTAATTCGTAATATGAGTGTTCAGCTGGTGGGTAATTTTGTAGTCATTCGATACTAGAAGGTATATTAGTTGAAAATATTCTAATACGTTTAGATACTAGCCCCTCCCACACAATTATAATAAATATTATTACACTAATCACTGATATGGTTGACCCAATTGATGAAACTACGTTTCATGTAGTGAAGCTGTCAGGGTAGTCTGAATATCGTCGAGGTATCCCTCTTAACCCTAGGAAGTGTTGTGGGAAAAATGTCATATTTACTCCTATAAATATAATAGTAAAATGTATTTTTAATCATTTTGGGTTTATTGTTATCCCAGTAAATAAGGGGAATCATTGGATAAATCTTCCTACAATTGCAAATACGGCCCCTATAGATAATACGTAATGGAAATGTGCAACTACATAGTAAGTATCATGTAATACGATATCAATTGATGAATTTGCTAATACAATCCCGGTTAGTCCTCCTATAGTAAATAAAAATACGAAACCTAAAGCTCATAAAGTTGACGGTGAGTAATTAATTTTAGTTCCGTGTAATGTTGCTATTCAACTGAAAATTTTAATACCTGTAGGTACTGCAATAATTATTGTGGCTGATGTAAAGTAGGCTCGTGTGTCTACATCTATTCCTACTGTAAACATATGATGGGCTCACACAATAAATCCTAGTAATCCAATTGCAATTATAGCATAAATTATTCCTAGTGACCCAAATGTTTCATTTTTACCTCTTTCTTGTCTGATAATATGTGAGATTAATCCAAATCCTGGTAAAATTAGAATATAAACTTCAGGGTGTCCAAAAAATCAGAATAAGTGTTGATAGAGAATAGGGTCTCCTCCTCCAGCTGGGTCAAAGAATGATGTATTTATATTACGGTCTGTTAATAGTATGGTAATAGCTCCAGCTAATACTGGAAGTGATAATAATAAAAGTAATGCTGTAATACCTACTGATCAAGCGAATAGGGGAATTCGTTCTGGAGTTATCCCTGTACATCGTATATTAATAATAGTTGAAATAAAATTAATAGCTCCTAGAATTGATGATGCACCAGCTAAATGAAGGGAAAAGATAGCTAAGTCTACGGATGCCCCTCTATGTGCTATATTTCTTGACAGCGGGGGGTATACGGTTCATCCTGTCCCTGCACCTCTATCTACAATTCTACTCTTTAATAATAGTGTTAGTGAAGGGGGGAGTAATCAGAAACTTATATTATTAAGACGGGGGAATGCTATGTCAGGGGCTCCAATTATTAATGGTACTAATCAATTACCAAATCCTCCAATTATAATAGGTATAACTATGAAGAAAATTATAATAAATGCGTGGGCTGTTACAATTACGTTATAAATTTGATCATCACCAATGAATGACCCTGGCTTACCTAATTCAATACGAATAATTCATCTTAATGCAGTTCCTACTATACCCGATCAGATCCCGAATATGAAATATAAGGTTCCAATATCTTTGTGATTAGTTGAAAATAGCCATTTATTCAAAACTAATAGAGTGTCTGAATAATTAAGGTTGTAAATTGTAAATTTATATATGGTTGTAAAACCCTCTATTAAGCTTTATAGTCAATTTATTATGATATCAGACTGCAATTCTGGAGTAGTGCTTTACTAAAGCTTACAATCATCTTGTATTTTTAACTTTGAAGGCTAATAGTTTTATAACTTAAAGCTTTAGAAAAAGCTAAAAATTGTAACTATAGGCAAAGATAAATTTATTATTAATATAATTATATTTTTCTTTTTTCTTTCATTTAATATCCATTTGTTCGTATCTGTATTAATTATAATTATGGTTGTTATTATTCGTATATAGTAAAATAAAGTTATTAGTGAAAATATTATTATTAGTATAATAGGAAGGTATAAACTTCTTGAAATTATAGTTTGGATTACTATTCATTTTGGTATAAATCCTATGAAGGGGGGTATTCCTCCTATTCTTATTATTATAATAGTATAATTAATCTTATTAAATATTGTTGAATTATGTATTTGTATTTGGTTCAAATAAAAAATTGAATTATTATTAAATAATATAGTAATTATAGTTGTTATTATTGAATAAACAATGAAATATATTATTCATATTTTATGTTCATAATTTATACAGGCAATTATTCATCCAGAATGTCTAATTGATGAATAGGCTATAATTTTTCGTACAGATGTTTGATTTAACCCTCCAATAGCTCCTATTATTGTTCTTATTACAATTGGCACTATGATTATTAAATTAAATGATAAAAAGTTAGATATAACAATTATTGGTGCTGTTTTTTGTCACGTTATTAATAATAAACAATTTATTCAACTTATTTTTTCTATAATTTCTGGTACTCATATATGGAACGGGGATATTCCTATTTTGATTAAAAGTCTAATTATTATTATAGTAATTACTATATCTCTAATTATAATTGGGGATATTATAATCATTGGACATAGTAGGATACTTATTAACAATGTGATTGACCCTAATGTTTGTACTAGAAAATATATTATACAAGCTTCTGATCTAAAATTGTTTTTATTTTTTGATATCAAGGGGATAAATGATATTAGGTTTATTTCTATTCCTATTCATATTGATATTCAATTATTTGATCTAATTACAATTATAGTTCTTATTATTAATATAATTAAAAATAATATTTTGCTTGTATTTTTAAGGATTAAAAAGAAGAAGGTTATTACTTCTATGTTTAGGGTATGAACCTAATAGCTTATTTAGCTTATCTTTTTATATTTTGGTGTATGAGGCACTAAGAATTTTGATTTCTTAGGATTTAGTTTAATTCTATAAAATATAGTTTTACATTTTTGTATTAAAAATTATTTAATGGGAACAATTCTTCTCTAATCTATTATTTTTATTAATAATTTATATTTTTTAATAAAGGTAGTTCAACTACATGTTTTATTCTATTAAAATAACCTACTAAGAATTTTGATTTCTTAGGATTTAGTTTAATTCTATAAAATATAGTTTTACATTTTTGTATTAAAAATTATTTAATGGGAACAATTCTTCTCTAATCTATTATTTTTATTAATATTTTATATTTTTTAATAAAGGTAGTTCAACTACATGTTTTATTCTATTAAAATAACCTACTAAGAATTTTGATTTCTTAGGATTTAGTTTAATTCTACAAAATATAGTTTTACATTTTTGTATTAAAAATTATTTAATGGGAACAATTCTTCTCTAATCTATTATTTTTATTAATATTTTATATTTTTTAATAAAGGTAGTTCAACTACATGTTTTATTCTATCAAAATAATCCTTTTTTTTATCAGGCACTTTATT